GAAAATTCAATTCAAGTAGAAACATATAAGCCTTAATTTCTTAATTTACGAATTAATTAACTGATTCCATTTATTCTACATTTTATTATTAGTTTGGGAGCAACCAAGTAGTTATTTAGTTTCTAGAAAAAGCCTAAAGAGTGGTTTTTTCTTGGGTAACATAAGATTGAATTGTACAAAGAATTAGGGGGATATTAAATTTTATCCATATTAAATTAATAGTCTAATAGACTAGAAAAAATTTAGAATAAATAGACTCAAAATTAAGACTAAAAAAAATTGGATTATCATACATCGATTTCATATAGAAATATCTATAAGTCCTTTTATTTAAACTTTTTATTTCCATTGCATTTATTATAATCTTAATAGAATAGATTATATATTAGTATATCTTTCTATATTAGTATCTCTTTATATATTAGTATTTTCGATTTCTTGCTTATTGTATCTTAATATATATACATACTAGACTCTTCTATTTTATATCTTCTTTTGTATATATTCAATACTCACTTAAGTATAATTATATATAATTCTATATGAAGTAGAAGATATCTTTATAACAATAACAGGATATAAATGTTAATATAACAATAAATAAAAGTTATAAATATTAAATCGAGGTACCCATTCTATGATAACTATCAGCAACTTACCCGCTCTTTTTGTGCCTTTAGTGGGTTTAGTATTTCCGGCAATTGCTATGGTTTCTTTATCTTTTCATGTTCAAAAAAAGAAGATTTTTTAGGTAATATCGGGGTTAATCTTATCTATTTTTTTAAAGACTTAGGTTTACTTGTATCATAACATAAATATCCATTTAGTAAAATATAGTATTAATAGTATTAGAAAAGATAGTTTCCTCCGAGCAGAAGTTGATATGCATAAACATCATATAGAAGTAAACAACTCACAGCTTTTTGAAAATCTATTTGAAAAAAAAAAATGGGTATATAGGGAAAATTTTTGAAGAGGAAAGTGAATCTATTTATATGTCTGTGGATATCTCTAAGAAATCATATATAGAAAAAAGGATGTTATTTTTTTGTTTAACTGTAAACAATTGATGAATTACTCCTAAAGCTTCCCATCATATTAGTGCTAGTTGATGAGGGTTACTTCGGAAACAAACAAATTTAATTCAAATTTTGGGGTTATTTAACTCCCAATTACAATACAATGTAACTAAATCTACTATAGTATGAGTTGTCGATCAGACCACATATGGATAGAACTTATAGCGGGGTCTCGAAAACCGAGTAATTTCTGCTGGGCCCTTATCCTTTTTTTAGGTGCATTAGGTTTTTTATTGGTTGGAACTTATAGTTATCTTGGTATGAATTTTATACCAGTATTCCCCTCTCAGCAAATTCTTTTTTTTCCACAAGGAATCGTGATGTCTTTCTATGGAATTGCGGGTCTTTTTATTAGTTCATATTTGTGGTGCACAATTGTGTGGAATGTGGGTAGCGGTTATGATCGATTCGATAGAAAAGAAGGAATAGTGTGTATTTTTCGTTGGGGATTTCCTGGAAAGAATCGTCGGATCTTACTACAATTACTTGTGAAAGACATTCAATCCATCAGAATAGAAGTTAAAGAGGGTATTTTTTCTCGTCCCATACTTTATATTGAAATCAGAGGACGGGGGTCCATTCCCTTGACTCGTATTGATAAAAATTGGACTCTACGAGAAATTGAACAGAAAGCCGCTGAATTGGCTTATTTCTTGTGTGTACCAATTGAAGTATTTTGAAAAAAAAAAAAAGTGAAAGCTTTTTTAAAAGAAAAAATCATAACTCAAGAATTCTCTTTTTCTTTTTTCTATAGCAGAACTTAACGTAATTTTCTCTGATTAGAACAAAAGTACGCGTAACAACCATAAAACGAAATAGTTTTTGTTCATAAATTCTTTTTTTTATCCGTATTTAAATTCACTGAAATCTATTCAGTAACCAAATAAGTAAGAAATTGAAATACTAGATTCATCTCATATAGCAAAATATTTCGGAATAAAGAATTTCTATTACTTATTCCTGTACTGTGGGTCACCGGCGAGTTTTTTTTTTTAATGTTTTGATGTCTTGATAAAGGGGATTCTTGCGTCTCGAAATTTGAATAATATTCATTAATTTGAATTTCAAATGGCTCTTTCGTGCATTCATCCAACGAAGACAATTGCTTTGAATTTGACCAAGGGTCATATATTGAAAGAATTTGAGATATAATATTCGAATTTTTTTATTCATTTACCGATTCTTTATTAGGCTATTTTTGTATTTCTATATTGTATATTGTTTTTCGCTATTTTTTATAAATTCAAGGACCAACCACTGTACTGAATTACAAATAAAAAAAGGATTATAGGCTTAAGACTTGGAATGGAATAGAACTGATACTTGATCGAAATATTAGTATCCTATAGAGTCGACGAATGATACGAGTTCATTTCAAACTTCACAAATGGCCAAAAAGAAAGCTTTTATTTCCATTCTCTATCTTGTAGCTATAGTATTTTTGCCTTGGTGGATCTCTCTCTCATTTCCCTTTAACAAAAGTCTGAAATCTTGGGTTAATAATTGGTGGAATACTAGTCCCTCCGAAATTTTTTTGCACGATATTGAAGAAAAGGGGATTCTAAAAAAATTTATCGAATTAGAGGAATTATCCCTCTTCGATGAAATGCTAAAGGAATACCCGGACGGGAGTTTACAAAAGATTCAGGCCGTAGTTTACAAAGAAACTATCCAATTGATTAAGATGCACAATGAAAGTCGTATACATATGATTTTACATTTCTCAAGAAATATAATTTCTTTTCTTATTCTAAGTCTTTATTCTATTCTAGGTAATGAAGAACTTATTTTTCTTAACTCTTGTTTTCAAGAATTTCTATATAATTTGAGCGACACTCTAAAAGCTTTTTCTATTCTTTTATTAACCGATTTATGCATAGGATTTCATTCCACCCATGGTTGGGAACTGACGATTGGCTCTATCTACAAAGATTTTGGATTTGATTATTATGATCAAATTCTATCCGGTCTTGTTTCGACTTTTCCAGTAATTTTAGATACAATTTTAAAATATTTTATTTTTCGTTATTTAAATCGCGTATCTCCGTCACTTGTAGTGATTTATCATTCAATCAATGATTGAAAAATGATCGAACGAGCGAATTCCAATGTTTCTTACTTTGTACATCAGTATTGTATATTAAGTAAAAGAGTCAAAAATAGGCTTATTCTTTCGAGCTACCTAAGGAATTCCTTAAATATTCCATCCAAATTATTTCAGTAAATAGCAGAATCATAGAAAAGGAACTGTACTGGTGACTTATCTAATTTTATTGTAGAAATTTTTGGGGATCAATGATTGGACCATGCAAACTAGAAAGACCTTTTCGTGGAGAAAGGAAGAGATTATTCGATTCATTTACGTATCGCTCATCATATATATAATAACTTGGACACCCATTTCAAAAGCATATCCTATTTTTGCACAGCAGAGTTATGAAAATCCACGAGAATCGACCGGCCGTATTGTATGTGCCAATTGCCATTTAGCGAACAAACCCGTGGATATCGAGGTTCCACAAGCGGTATTACCTGATACTGTATTTGAAGCAGTTATTCGAATTCCTTATGATTTGCAACTGAAACAAGTTCTTGCTAATGGTAAAAAGGGAGCCTTGAATGTGGGGGCTGTTCTTATTTTACCTGAGGGTTTTGAATTAGCCCCCCCCGATCGTATTTCGCCCGAAATTAAAGAAAAGATGGGAAATCTGTCTTTTCAGAGTTATCGACCCACTAAAAAAAATATTCTTGTGATAGGCCCTATTCCCGGTCAAAAGTATAGTGAAATCACTTTTCCTATTCTTTCCCCGGATCCCGCGACTAAGAAAGACGTTCATTTCTTAAAATATCCCATATACGTAGGCGGAAACAGGGGAAGGGGTCAGATTTATCCCGACGGCAGTAAGAGTAACAATAATGTTTATAATGCTACATCAGCGGGTATAGTAAACAAAATCATACGAAAAGAAAAAGGGGGATACGAAATAACTATAGCGGATGCATCGGATGGACGTCAAGTAGTTGATATTATCCCTCCAGGGCCGGAACTTCTTGTTTCCGAGGGTGAATCCATCAAAATGGATCAACCATTAACGAGTAATCCAAATGTGGGGGGATTTGGTCAGGGGGATGCGGAAATAGTCCTTCAAAATCCATTCCGCGTACAAGGCCTTTTGCTATTCTTGGCATCCACTATTTTGGCACAAATTTTTTTGGTTCTTAAAAAGAAACAGTTTGAGAAGGTTCAATTATCCGAAATGAATTTCTAGATCCGTATATTTATCAATACCAAGTTATAAAACGAACCTCATTTTTTCTGGAAATTGTCTTATATAATTCTGTATGATCAAAAAACTTATGAAAAGCCCTTAGCTTGTTTATATAGCTTTTCTATTATGTTTTGGTAATTACTTGTATCGCATTACTAGTCATAGTATTTGTTTTTAAATAAAACTCCACTCGATGTCACTATTGTCAGATTAAAATACCATATATTGAATCAAATTAGAATAAAGTAGAAAATGAATGAGAGGACCAAGGTATTCTAAGAGTTATTTTTTTTTTGGCTTCCAAGTCTTTGACAGAAGACTAAGAATTTTCCACACCCTTTTGTTGTGTCAAAATAATAATGAGTCTTCACCCTGTTCGTGAAAGATTTCTATTTATAGTTTCATTTTGTTCGAGGTTTATGATAAACCCTTTTTAGGTTTATTCCATAAATAAAAAAGAAAGTAGTAATGGTGGACAAACAAAAAATAATATGATTATTAAGAACTCAACGAGACCTATCCCTGTTTCTTTGTTTTCTTAGAGGGGGATTCCGTTCAGTTCTTAATAATCATATTATGTCTACAATTCAGTTAATCTGATTGCTAGACTTCTACTAAAGGGATGAACCTAATCCAGAATATGAACCATAAA